TAAATCTATTAAATCTAGATTCTAATATAATTCATAATTAGATTCTAATATAATTCATAATATTTATTTTTATATAATTATAATATTATATAAATATATAATAACAAATTACTAAAAAGATTAATAAAAAAAAGAAAATATACGAAGAAATTCGTCCACCCCCCACATATTTGATAGCTTCTCCCATAAAAAAACTTGAAATACCAACTCCATTTGGAATTCCATCAATTATTTGTCTATCAAAAAAATAATTGAATTTAGCTAACTTTCTTACACTCCCAATTAAAGATACTTCAAAAAAAGCATCTATATAACCACGATTATATGACCAATCATATATAACATTGATTATCTTATCAGGAATAATTTTTTTAGTAACACTTTTTTGAAATAAATTCAATACGTTCAAGTTTTGTAAAGAAGAAAAAACAGGTTTATAGAGAAAAGACGCTATCAATATTCCGAAAAAAGCTATACTCACCGAAAAAGTTGCATTTGTAAAAAATTCATACCAATCGACAGAATTCTTTGAATTTTGATGTAAAAGGTCTATAGACGGAATTAACAATTTGGATAAGATATCCAAATCTATTCCATCTTGGCTGAAAGAAATTCCAATGGACCCAACGAAGAAAGTAAATAATACTAATACAAGCATAGAAAATAGCATGGTATTGTCAGATTCATGAGGATAAAAAAAAGGAATGTTTTTAGTACCAAAATAGGTACTCTCAACAAAAAGACGTTTTATGCTTTTGAAATTTCGATTAATTGTATTTGAATATTTCCTCTTCCGAAAAAAAGAAGTCCTTTCATTATTATTCATTGTTAATAAACCTAATAAATGAATTTTCTTTTTTAATTTCTTTTTTCCTTCTTTGCCCCATAAAGATATTGAATAGAATGAACTATTTTTCTTTCCGTTGAAATTTTGAAAATGAACGTTTAAATATCCTTCAAAAACTAGTAAATAGATTCGAAACATATAAAATGCAGTTAATCCTGCTGTGGAACAAGCTATTATTGCGAAAATCGGTGAATACAACCAACTATCATTAAGAATCTCATCCTTGGACCAAAAACAAGCAAAAGGTGGAATACCACAAAGAGAAAGTGTACCTATTAAAAAAGCGGTTTTTGTAATTGGCGCATGTTTTGTTAAACCGCCCATAAGAACCATATTTTGACTTTTATCTGGAGAATATCCAACAATTGCTTCCATTGAATGGATAATGGATCCAGATCCTAAAAACAACAATGCTTTTGAATAAGCATGAGTAATCAAATGAAATAAAGCGGCTCGATAAGAGCCCATACCTAAAGCTAACATCATATAACCCAATTGAGACATTGTAGAATAGGCCAAATTTTTCTTAATATCTTTTTGAGCAATAGCTAAAGTTGCTCCTAATACTACTGTTATTATACCTATCAAAGCTATTCCACTCATTATGAAGGGTATAACTGTGAAAAGGGGAAGAAGCCGAGCTACAAGAAAAATTCCTGCTGCTACCATAGTAGCAGCGTGTATAAGAGCCGAAATAGGGGTCGGCCCTTCCATAGCATCCGGTAACCAGACATGAAGAGGGAATTGGGCAGATTTCGCAACTGATCCACAAAATAATAAGAGGGCGCAGAAAGTAACAAAAAAAATATTAACCTCATTCTTATAAATCAAGTTATTAAATATTTGAAATAAATCCCGAAATTCCAAACTACCCGTTATCCAATAAAGACCTAAAATTCCTAATAATAAACCAAAATCCCCTACACGATTAGTTACAAATGCTTTTTGACAAGCCTTTGCCGCAATAGGACGTGTAAACCAAAAACCTATTAATAGATAAGAACACATTCCAACCAATTCCCAAAAAATATAAACTTGTATCAAATTGGAACTTGTAACTAATCCCAACATTGAAGTATTAAAAAAACTCAGATAAGTAAAAAATCTCAAATATCCTTGATCATGAGACATATAATTATCACTATAAAAAAGAACCAGAATACCAACAGTAGTGATTAATATTGACATAATAGAAGTAAGTGAATCGAACAAGTAGCCAAACTCTAAAGAAATATCATTATTAATAGTCCAAGACCATACATATTGATAGATTGAACTGTTCTGGATTTGATGAATAGATAGATCGATCGAAAAAATCATAACTATTATTAACAATAAAATACTAGGAAAAGCCCACATACGGCGAAGATTTTTTGTTGCCGTGGGAAAAAGTAGAAGTCCTACCCCTATTAAAATAGGAACTGGAAGTGGGAGGAAAGGTATGATCCATGAAAATTGATGTGTATATTCCATACAAAAAAAAATAAAGAATAAAAAATATTTGGATTCTTAATGAATTTTCTTTCTTATTCGTTTGTTTTATCTCTTTTGTAAAGGGTTCGGTTAATAAAAAAGTGGATATATAAATAGAATTTGAGATTTTTTTTTAATTATTCTGAATCGTTGCACAATACTTCCAATATCCCAAAGTACAAAGTAAAAATAGACCAATAACCAAATTAAATTCGAATATATATATATTATTATTTTATATTAAGAATTAAGAAATATTAATTCCTATTTAGAATTACTATAGTTAGTAATAATATTTTATATTAAGAAATATTAAATTACTATAAATAAAAAATTATATATATTATAATAAAAATAAATAAAAACGAAATTTATAAAATTAAAATTATTATCTATAGACTGAGGATAAATAATTACACCAAAACTAAGAACATTCGTTTCTTTTGCTATATGAATGAATCAGAAAAAACATATGAAATGACCCGATCAAATAATCTTATTATTATTCAGAAACATTAGTTCATTTTTGAACTAATTGATACATTAAAATTACATTACAATAAAAGGAGATCTAGATATATATGTTTGGAAATATTTTGAAAAGGTTTCTAATATTCAATGTTTTTACTTTAGATAGAAATAAAAAAAATAGGAAGGATAGCTAAGACGACATATGGCTAATTAAAGAATATTTCGTTTTCATTTACAGAACAAATCAAATGTCTTTCACATCAAACTATAGCAATGAAAAAATTATCTTAATTATATGGCAGTTCCAAAAAAGCGCACTTCTAGATCAAAAAAAAAAATTCGTAAGAATTTTTGGAAAAAAAAGGGATATTGGACAGCATTGAAAGCCTTTTCATTAGCGCAATCCATTTTGACAGGGAACTCAAAAAGTTTTTTTTGTAACAAATAAAAATGTTGCACTAATCTGAATTAGCTCGATTCAAAGAGTATTCTTTAATATTCTTTATTATTAGTATAATAATAAAGAATATAAGAATATTTAATATTGACCATATATTTAGCATATATTATAATATATATGCTAAATATATAATCTAAATTTTTTAGAATGTAGTGTAATAATAGATATAGAAATTAACGTTAAGGATTTCATTGAAAAAATGGAAATGCATTTCTTTAGAGTCATAAAATTAATGAAATAATTAAAAAATGAGTGATAAACAACTACAACAAAATGTTTTTTTCATTCATTCCTAGATTGAAGTAAGAACTATCTAGTTTCAGTTTCAACAGTGCTTTTTTTGAATTCGAAAAAGTGTAAACTACGAAAAACCCATTCTCCGTTGTTAAATTTGAAAACTAACACTGGAAATGAAAAAAAAAAACAAGAATACAACTTAACTTCGTATTAAAATCGAAACGTTCTATTTTTTTTTTTTGAATATTTTTTCGATTTTATTACTATACTTCTACTTCTATAGTTAATATGAACTTATAGTATAGAATTAGAATAATAATAGAATTCTTCAAATTTTTTAATGTTTAGTAAACAAATGTATTAAATTAATATTCAAATTCCACGTTAATTGATTCTTTTAATCTCGACGATTGACTAATGAATCGGTTATTATGATTTCGAGTAAGCCGCTATGGTGAAATTGGTAGACACGCTGCTCTTAGGAAGCAGTGCTAGAGCATCTCGGTTCGAGTCCGAGTAGCGGCATGGCATCCTATATCTCTATTCTAAAAGAAGAAGTCCTATAATGAATTCAATTCCCGATTCCTATCCTAGTATTTATACCTTTTTTATTTTCATTATAGATATTTATTTATTTTCATTATATATATGATATTTTCAACTTTAGAGCATATATTAACTCATATATCGTTTTCGGTCATATCTATTGTAATTTCAATTCATTTAATAACCTTATTAGTCAATGAAATCGTAGGATTATATGATTTGTCCAAAAAAGCCATGACAATAACTTTTTTCTGTGTAACGGGATTGTTAATTACTCGTTGGTTTTTTTCGGGCCATTTACCTTTTAGTGATTTATATGAATCCTTAATCTTTCTTTCATGGGGTTTTTCTATTTTTCATATGGTTCCTTTTTTTAAAAAGGATAAAAACCTTTTAAGTACAATAATAGCACCAAGTGTTATTTTTACCCAAGGCTTTGCTACTTCAGGTCTTTTAACCAAAATGCATCAATCCGTAATATTAGTACCCGCTCTACAATCCCATTGGCTAATGATGCACGTCAGTATGATGATATTCGGATATGCAGCTCTTTTATGTGGATCATTATTATCAGTGGCTATTTTAGTCATTACGTTTCAAGAAGTAATCCAAATTCTTGCTTTTACCAAGAATTTGTATTCTTTAAATAAATCATTTGATTTTGCTGAAATCAAATATATTAATATGAATGAACGAAAGAATGTTTTACGAACAACTTCTTCTTCTAGAAATTATTACAGGTCTCAATTTATTCAACAATTGGATCGTTGGGGTTATCGTATTATTAGTCTAGGTTTTCTCTTTTTAACAATAGGTATTCTTTCAGGAGCAGTATGGGCTAACGAGGCATGGGGATCATATTGGAATTGGGATCCAAAGGAAACTTGGGCCTTTATTACGTGGACCATATTCGCGATTTATTTACATACTAGAAAAAATAAAAAATTAGAAGGTGTAAATTCTTCAATAGTGGCCTCTATAGGATTTCTTATAATTTGGGTATGTTATTTGGGGATCAATCTATTAGGAATAGGACTACATAGTTATGGTTCATTTATATCTAATTGAATTAAAAAAATGAGTAACGAACTTAACCTGAGAAATAAAAATATGGAAAGCATATATATATACTTTCCATAAATTAAACTTCCCAAAAATCGTCGAGAACCCTTTCAATCATTACATTACTTGATTTTAAGGGTTCTCACAAACAACAAACATATTCGATTACAATTCAATTTTTTTGTTAAGTTAATCTAACATAAAAATCTTTGTCCAAAGGTTTTTTTTCTCTTTTTTATTTATTGGTTTTGTTTTATTCATTTATTCAAGAAAACTATCTATCAAAAATTAGATAGAATAGCTTCAACTTTCTCAACCGAGAATGAGAAAATGAAATCTGGATAAATACCAATACCTAGTACGGGTATAAGGATAGAAATAGAAATAAATAATTCTCTCGGCCCAGAATCAAAAAAATAAGAGTTTGGTGTATTAAAAAACTTGTATCCATAGAACATCTGCCGTAAGATAGATAATAAATAAATAGGAGTTAATATCATTCCAATTGCTGTTACAAAAGTAATTAGTATTTTCATCATGAAAAGATATTTTTGACTAGTAATTATTCCAAAAAAAACTATCAATTCTGCAACAAAACCGCTCATGCCCGGTAATGCAAGAGAAGCCATCGATAAGATAGTAAAAATCGTGAATATTTTTGGCATTGGGATAGCCATTCCGCCCATTTCGTCAAGATTAAGAAGACGTAGTCTATCATAACTAGTTCCTGCCAAGAAAAAAAGCGCAGCGCCAATAAATCCATGAGATATTATTTGTAAAATGGCCCCGTTGAGCCCAGTATCACTTATGGAACCAATTCCTATAATAAGGAAACCCATATGAGATACCGAGGAATAAGCTATTCTTTTTTTTAAATTACGTTGACCAAAAGATGTTGAAGCAGCATAGATTATTTGAATAGAACCCAATATCATTAACCAGGGGCAAAATATGGAATGAGCATGGGAAAATAATTCCATATTAATTCGAACCAACCCATATGCTCCCATTTTTAATAAGATTCCGGCTAAAAGCATACAAGTGCTGTAATGTGCCTCTCCGTGGGTATCTGGTAACCATGTATGTAAGGGTATAATCGGCGATTTGACAGCAAAAGCAATAAGAAATGCCATATAGAATATTATTTCTAGCGCCACAGGATACGATTGATTAGTTAATGTTTCAAAATTTAATGTTGGTTCATTCGAACCATATAAACTGATACCCAGAATTCCCATTAATAAAAAAACAGAACTTCCCGCAGTGTACAAAATAAACTTTGTAGCTGAATACAAACGTTTCTTTCCTCCCCACATGGCTAAAAGTAGATAAACGGGAATTAATTCCAATTCCCACATGATGAAAAAAAGTAAAATGTCTCGAGAAGAAAATAGTCCTATTTGACCGCTATACATTGCTAACATCAGGAAATAGAATAATTGGTATTCTCGAGTAACTGGCTGAGCCGCTAACGTGGCTAAAGTGGTGATAAATCCCGTTAGTAAGATAGGTCCTATAGAGAGTCCATCTATTCCGAAGCTCCAGTAAAAATCAAAAAAATTGATCCATTTATAATTCTCCGTCAGTTGGATTAGTGGATCATCCAATTGGAAATGATAAGAAAATGCATAGGTTGTTAGAAGGAGATCAATTAAGCATATACAAATGCTATACCACCTAATTACCTTATTTCCCCTATGAGGAAATAAGAAAATTAAAGAACCCCCGACTATTGGCAAAACTACAACTATTGTTAACCAAGGAAAATAATTCGTGATAAAAATAAGATACACTTGGGCCAGAAAAGCCCGCGCTCAAAATAGAAAAAATCTTTTCTATTTTATTTTGAGCACGGGTTTTTGCCAGTAAAAAAACGTATTCGTGTGGTGTTTTTTGAAACGTATCAATAACCTAGACCCATACTTC